TAATAAATGCCCAAGTTTCCTTGGGGTCCCAATTCCAATAAGATCCCCATGCCTCATTAGCCCATACTGCTCCCGAAAGAATACCTATGGTTAAAAAGGTAAACCCTAGACTAATGACACGATAACTCCAATGATCCAATCGCTGAGTCAATTGATACCTGTGATAATTTCGAAATGAAAGAAAAGAAGTGTTTTGTAAAACATTTCTTTTTTCATTCAAGTAGTGGATCTCATCAAAGGAAAATGACCCAATTAGTAAATGATTGCTTTTGCCAAAAATACCTATGTTTTTTCGAAATGTAATGACTAAAAGAGCTACTGATAATAACGATCCACATAAAAGAGCTGCATAGCTCAATAACATCATACTTACGTGCATCATTAACCACTGGGATTGTAGAGCAGGCACTAATATTGCGGATTGATGCATTTCAGTTGAAAGACCCGAAGTGGCAAAGCCTTGGGTAAAAATAGCGCTTGGCGCGGTTATTGCGCTTAAATCATTTTTATGGTTCCCTATTTTAGGAACCATATGAATAATGGAGAAACTCCATGAAAGGAACATTAATGATTCATATAAATCACTTAACGGGAAATGTCTCGAATAAATCCAACGAGTAACTAATAATCCTGTTATACAGAAAAAAGTGGCTATCATGCCTTTTTCTGACGGATCACATAGTCCTACGATTTCATGGACTAATAAAGTCACCAAATAAATCGTAATGACAATTGAAATGATCGAAAAAGAGATGTGAGTGAATATATGTTCTAAAGTCGCAAATATCATAAAAAAAAATCATTAAAAAAAAGAGGGGTCCCTCAATTACGGAATGGAAATTCCGAATTAAATTCATTATAGGATCTAATGTGTCCTTTTTCGAGGATGCCGCCACTCGGACTCGAACCGAGATGCTCTAGCACTGCTTCCTAAGAGCAGCGTGTCTACCGATTTCACCATGGCGGCTTGATCGAAATAATAATAGCCCATATGATGTTCAATCGTCGAGATTGAAAGATTCAATGCAATATATTTTCGGAAACGTTAGAATCGATGAATAAAGACTCGTTCAAATGAATATTTGAACTTCAATAATCCTTAGTATCCCGGGATGGTGTCATTTTTAACAACAGGCTTTCACGTAGTATAAGTTCTTCTGGAACAGTTGGAACTAGATGGTTATGTCCTCAGTTGAGGTCTAGAACTAAGAATTGTCCCTTTTTTTATATCATTTTTTGATGATTCATTTCTCATTTATCTGATTTCATGGATCGGAAATGAAAAAAGATTCATTTTTCACTGAACAAAAGAAAATAAATAGGATTTTTTATGTATCACAATTGGATAACTACATCCAAGGGATTTCTATAAATATTTAGATAGTTTGGTATCAAAACTGTATTAATGGTTGGGATCCTCATTGTATACATAATTCGTGTGAGGATTTACCGAACCAATTAGGTATTGGGCTGCACATAAAACAAAAGAGTTTCAATCTCTATTGGAATTCTACGCTATGTACTTTACTTATAAATAAAGTATATTCTATATAAAATAGATTGATCGATCCTACGGTCCAAACATAGGATCTATTTTGGATTAAGGAAGATTGACTTATTCTTCGTACATAAATATCGGATCCGGGGAGTTTTTATTGATTGGGTCGAAACAAGAGGGAATCTATGTAGTGATTCGGAGAGTTACAAAGCAAAGTCTTAAAATATATATTTTAATCAATTAGTTTCAAGGATCCATTCATTTTTACTACTGTCGTTCATACTTGTTTCATATCTTCCAAAAATATTAATGATGTATAACTATTGGAGATACATAATCGAATAAACCTCTTCCTAAAAAAAAATATTTTTTTTTGGGGGGGGGGAAATAACAACCCCCATCTCGCGAATTATCAAAATCTACTATAATGAAAAGTGAAACCTTGTATTTTGTGTTTAACTATTTCTTTTTTGTTGTTGTTTTTCAAACAACAACAAAAAAGAAATAGTACCGTTCTTAGAACCCAATAGACAGAATAATTCTTATTCTACATACCACAACAGCCGGTTCAGTTCTATCTCATATAGATGAGTTCAAAACATTAGTTAATGTGAATTATTCATCTTATAAATCATCCAATTCATCGAGTCATGTCGATTCAGATTATTCCAAGGCTTTATTACTTGTTTGTCGCACAAAAAAACTTTTTGAATGCCCGGTAGAAATAGATTTAGCTAAAGATAAAGCTTTTACCGCCGCCCAATATCCCTTTTTCTTCCAAATATTTCTACGAATACGCTTTTTTGAGATAGAAGTACGTTTCTTTGGAACCGCCATTTTAAAATAAAGAAGTTACTTTTATAGTTGGATGTGAAAGACATGTATTGTTCAAAATGGATCGTTCTTGCTATTCATTATCTATATTTATTCCATAGCGGATACTTCACATACAAAAATTACAAAAATATAGATACGTGCGCATCACATAGAGTCCACTAGGGATAAAAAAAAAGAAATAGAAAAAAGAAAAACGATGTGATTTTCAAAGGAATTTTTTTTTGTTCCACATCTCTATTACATACAATGCCCGAAGAAAGAAGAATTCGTACTAATTTGTACCTTCATATCTTCATTCCGATCTATGTCTATGAGGTCCGCTACCATAGAAATCGAACCGGTTGTTGTTGATAAGAAGGGTTCCAATTCATATCTCAATCTCAGTCTATTTATATCTCGTCGTCTTACATTGAATAAATCGAAAAGCTTAAGAATCCTTACCTAATTTAAGAAAATAATAATGTAAAATTTTTCTATTAATTGATCAAGCTCGAGGATAGAGTACTCATAATTTAAATGAAAATTAGATTGGTAGTTAATCTGTTAAACGATACATTACTTGATAAAGGTCATTTTAGTAATCTCTTATTTCAGTTCTATGCGAAGTGACGAGTATCATAGGATTTCCTATAAACATAAGTTTGTTTTATTGGAATAGAATCCAATCAATCAGTTCTACAATGAATTAATTAATGACTCCGAATAAACTAACTAAAATAACTAGTATTTTATTGGGTCGAGTTATTGGCGGATTCTATGATCCATATCCCAATAGAGTACTTTTACTTTTTTTGGTGTCATTCCTTTTCCTTACTATTTACTATATGGATATCAATCGCCGTAATAGTAGAATGATTGAAAATCTCATATTCTTTCTTTATCTTAATAAATATCTTAGTTAATCACTAAATGGTCAGTTTTCACCAGTGACTTGGTCATTTGAACAATTGTAACTTCTTGATTTAAATTTATTTTTATTCAATACGAGAAAGAATCTGAATAATTCAGAACTCGAAATCCTATTTGAGTTCTTTTCTATCTTGATTTTTATTTATTTATTTGACTTCCGAAAGAGAGAAGAGCTGGTGAATCGGAAACAATTAATAAGAATAAAAAAGGTTTTATTTTCTTATGGAACATACATATCAATATGCATGGATCATACCTTTCGTTCCACTTCCAGTTACTATGTCAATAGGATGGGGACTTCTGCTTGTTCCGACTGCAACAAAAAATCTTCGTCGTATGTGGGCTTTTCCTAGTGTTTCATTGCTAAGTATAGTTATGGTTTTTTCGGCCGATCTGTCTATTCAGCAAATCAATGGCAGTTCTATCTATCAATTTCTATGTTCTTGGACCATCAATAATGATTTTTCTTTAGAGTTCGGCCACTTGATCGACCCACTTACTTCTATTATGTCAATACTAATCACTACTGTTGGAATCATGGTTCTTATTTATAGCGACAATTATATGTCTCATGATCAAGGATATTTGAGATTTTTTGCTTATATGAGTTTTTCCAATACTTCTATGTTGGGATTAGTTACTAGTTCCAATTTGATACAAATTCATATTTTTTGGGAACTGGTGGGAATGAGTTCGTATCTATTAATAGGTTTTTGGTTCACACGACCAATTGCAGCCAATGCTTGTCAAAAAGCGTTTGTAACTAATCGTGTAGGGGATTTTGGTTTATTATTAGGAATCTTAGGTTTTTATTGGATAACAGGTAGTTTGGAATTTCGGGATTTGTTCGAAATCTTCAATAACTTGATCCATAATAATGGGGTCAATTCTTTATTTGCTACTCTGTGTGCCTCCCTATTATTCCTTGGTGCAGTTGCTAAATCCGCACAATTTCCCCTTCATGTATGGTTACCTGATGCCATGGAGGGGCCCACTCCTATTTCGGCTCTTATACATGCTGCTACTATGGTAGCAGCGGGAATTTTTCTTGTCGCTCGGCTTCTTCCCCTTTTCACAGTCATACCTTACATAATGAATCTCATTTCTTTGCTAGGTATAATAACGGTACTATTAGGAGCTACTTTAGCTCTTGCTCAAAAAGACATTAAGAGAAGTTTAGCCTATTCTACAATGTCTCAATTGGGTTATATTATGTTAGCTCCAGGGATAGGTTCTTATCGAGCTGCTTTATTCCATTTAATCACTCATGCCTATTCGAAAGCATTATTGTTTTTAGGATCCGGATCGATTATTCATTCAATGGAACCCATTGTTGGATATTCTCCAGATAAAAGTCAGAACATGGTTCTTATGGGTGGTTTAACCAAATATGTACCAATTACAAAAACTACTTTTTTATTAGGTACACTTTCTCTTTGTGGTATTCCACCTCTTGCTTGTTTTTGGTCCAAAGATGAAATTCTTAATGATAGTTGGTTGTATTCACCGATTTTCGCGATAATAGCCTGTTCCACAGCAGGATTAACTGCATTTTATATGTTTCGGATGTATTTACTTACTTTTGAGGGGCATTTACACGTTCGGTTTCAAAATTACAGTGGCACTAAAAATAGCTCGTTCTCTTCAATATCTATATGGGGAAAAGAAGGACCGAAACCAGTTAACAAAAATGTACTTTTCTCAGTAATGAATAATAATCAAAAGGTTTCCCTTTTTTCGAAGAAGATATATCAAA